TAAAAATCGTTGTTTTGGACGATGCATATGTAGAAAGCCTCTTTCTTTTTTATTAGTAGATTTTTCTTGCTCTTTCTGTTCTTTCTATATTCTATAGTAGAGATAGTCGCACGTAATGACAGATCACGGCCATATTATTAAAAGCTTGTGGTAAGAAGGGGTTTCGTTCTAGTGCCCGAAAATAATATTCCAAAGCTTTTGTGTGTTCTCCATTACTTGTATGAATAAGGCCTATATTATAGAGTATATAACTTCGATCATAGGGATCAATTTCTAGTCGCATAGCTTCATAATAATTCTGTAAAGCTTCTGCGTAATTTCCTTCGGATTGAGCCGACATCCGTTACGGTCGTCATTCGATTCAAAGAATCTCCGTTCCAGAACCGTACATGAGATTTTCATCTCATACGGCTCCTCCTTTATGTGCATAATGAGCCTAGCCTAATACCAAAAAAGGAGTGAAATATTCTCATTATGAACTGAACGGGACTAGTGTTTTTACAAGAAATTTCTAGCCAACCTTCCGGCAAAAGATCTTGTCTTAACATCAAACATGTTGGTACTAGATAAAAATGTTAAGTTAACTCCAACAATTTCTTTGTCCTCAACGCCTCATTTATTTATAAAAATTAGTCACTTCAACAGTCTTCGATGGATATACGGGTATCCAAAGTACGAATGAGATGGATATTTGTTGTCCCAACCATTCTTCTTAGTCCCGATCCCAATAAAGAAAAGGGATAATTTCTCACAAAGTTTTCATTTTGTTGATTCCTAAAGGTAGTGCTTCTTCCTTTATGCTGCCTATTGGTACTAATCAAAGTAGGAGTAGGGTTAACCGGAAATACATAACCCAAGCCGCCATAGGCGTAACCTTTCGCTCAATGCTCTAATCGACAATTGAAGCATTTGAGGCTGCATTAATCGAGGATACACGACAGAAGGAATTGTTTTTTTAGAAACTTCACCTTCAACAAGCGTAGAGCTCTTTCAAATCTTTTTATCCCGGCCAATGTTCCTTGCTCTTAAGACTTGACAGTGGTCAATAATAAAAATCAAATCACACCATCTCTGTAATAGGTAAATGCCTCTTTTTCTCCTGAAGTTGTCGGAATTATTCGTAATAATATATTGGCTACAATTGAAAAGGTCTTATCAATAAAATTTCCAGTTATTCGGGATCTAGGCATAGGTAGCAATCTACTTTTGAATTTCTTTTAATTACCTCTCGGGAGAAAACGATCCCACAAAAAAGGAATGAATTGTAGAATACGAAATAACATAAAAACAGACTTAACTCATAAACAAAAAATGGATAGATCGCCCATTCGATTTGTTCCAATCTCTTTAAGCCAGTATAGATATAAGAAAAAGAGAGGAAGGCCATCATGAATAGATATATATCTTTATTGACAGATATATATCTATATTGTATTGTTTTTATGAAAAAGTTTTTCATAAAAACAACAAAAAAGCCTTTCCTTGGGAGGATAAAGATAATGTTTTTTTGTTTTGATTAAAGGGTTTCTATTCTATTTTTAGAGTTTTTCTAGTTAGAATTTATAGGACGTACTGTACCTATCCAACATCTAATCTATATAGAAATGACTCGCGATTCACTCGCTTTCTGGGCCATAATCATTATGTAGGAGAGATGGCCGAGTGGTTCAAGGCGTAGCATTGGAACTGCTATGTAGGCTTTTGTTTACCGAGGGTTCGAATCCCTCTCTTTCCGGTTCTGTTAATAACTTTTAACAACTTTTTCTGTTTTAATTAAAGAAAAAAAGGAAAGAAAATGTTAAGTCCATTAAATATTCAAAAATAAAGCAAAGAATTTTGGTTTTATTTTATTCTTCACGTCCGGGATTACGTCCTGGATCATTAGATAAAAATCCGAAGATGAAGAGAGAAACAAAGGATATTACTACTGTGTAAACAGACAATTTAAGAGTAAGCATTCGACAATCTCCATGATCTTTATTTGGGTTGCAAAAAACAACTATTATTCCTACTATGTAAACAAACAATCTATAAAGTAAGCATTAGATAATTTCCAAGATCTTTTTTTCTATCACATATTCTATTTTCACACTAAGAAACGAATTAGACACCAATAAACGAATTAGACACCAAGAAACGAATTCGAATTTTTTCTCGAATAAATCATGAATTCTTCTAGGACAGTATAAAAAATCTTATCGAAAACTTACAGCAGCTTGCCAAACAAAAGCTAATAAAAAAAACAACAGAGGTATTATTGGCATAACATCTACTATTGGATTCAAAAAAGCGTATGCTTCCGGCAATTTTGTAAACAAAAAACTGTTTGAATAAAGGGCAGGATTAAGACAGATACAAATGAAACTCAAAATATTAAGCATATTAAACATCTTTTTCTTAAAAGATAATTGTATTTGGATTTTTGAGATACAAATGAAACTCAAAAGATTAAACATAATAAACACCTTCCAATCAAAAATCCTTCAATAAAACTTGAAACTGATCCACCCAATCAAAAATTCTTGAATTCTCACTTAAAAAAAAGAATAGAAGAGATCCTATTTTCATACAATATCTTAATTGAATTATATATTATGATCAAGACATTTTGCTTAATTCGAAATTTACATATATTAATATCCAAACAACAAGCGAATCCAATTCAGAGATATTTGGCCGGTAATTGGCGAAGAACCCAGAATAATACTAATATGACTACTTAGTGTTAAATCGAAATGGAAATGGGGCGTCGCCAAGTGGTAAGGCAACGGGTTTTGGTCCCGCTATTCGAAGGTTCGAATCCTTCCGTCCCAAAGCAATATGCTTTTTCCGTCCCAAAGCATATTGCTTTTATATAAAGAAATCTAAAAAAAAGAAACCTTAAGCAATGTGTTAAGCAATTAATAACGTAAGAAATACAGAGAATTTCTATCAATTTTCGCTTTACCTATATTTTCCATTTTTATTTGAGAATTTTTTGATTCTTTTTTATATTATCCTTTTTTATTTCTATTATCGCCCTTTTGTTCAAAATCGATTAGAATTTTTTTGTGTTCATTTCTTGCTAGTTTCATTTTTTGATTGTGTCGTACCATTCAATAGTTTTCTTTAATTTGATTTTGATTCTATCTCCATAACCAAAAATTTTTTATTCGGGTTGCTAACTCAATGGTAGAGTACTCGGCTTTTAAGTGCGACTAACAGCTTTTACACATTTGTATGAAGAAAGGGTTCGTCCATACCATCGGTATGGTTTGTAAGACTATGACTGATCCTAAAAGGAATGAGTGGAAAAAATAGCATGTCATATTAATGAAAAATTCTTAGAATATTTTCTTCTTACCAGACCGATTCCAAACCTTGTTTGAATTAATTATGTACAACATAACAAAATGAATCAAAGGTGGGTCGAGTTAAAGTTTTTTTTAATAAATAAATGGATAGAGCTTCGCGGCTCCAATTCGAAATTTTAGGGGAACAAAAAAGAAAAGAGCTCTCATTCTTAATTTGAATGATTTTCCAATTAAATTTTTAATTCGATGTTAAAAATGGATTAGTGCCTGATGCGGAAAACCCCAATGCAGTTTCCATTTTTTTAATGAGTCCTAACTATTAGCCATTTTACGCCAGGAGGGTGGCTGAATGTGTAGAAGAAAGAGTAGATTGATAATCAATGATTTTCCAAAATCAAAAGAGCGATTCGTTTGAAAAAGTAAAGGATTTCTAACCATTTAGATAGAGAAAAAGTAAAGGATAGAGAATCTGTTCATCCTTTTAAATACCTATTCTTGAGGTATTTATTATACCATTTTTTTTTATGATATCGCACTATGTATCATTAAGAAATCGCCTACCTTTGCTTCAATCAACTCGAATTGCAAATGAAAATAGAGAAATATCAAAGATATTTTGAATTAGATAGATCTCAAAAAAACGACTTTCTATACCCACTTTTGTTTCGTGAGTATATTTATATCCTTGTTCATGATCCTGGTTTCAATAGATCGATTTTATTCGAAAAAATAGCTTATGATAGTAAATTGAGTTTACTAATCGTAAAACGTTTAATTGCTGGAATATATCAAAAGAATCTCTTTCTTTTTTCTTTTAATGATTCAAACCAAAATCGAGTTTTTAGGTACAACAAAAAATTGTATTCTAAAATGATATCAGAAGGCTTTTCAGTCATCGTGGAAATTCCATTTTCTCTACAATTAGTATCTTCCTTAGAAAAGTTAAAAATAGTCAAATCTCATAATTTACGATCAATTCATTCAATATTTTCTTTTTTAGAGAGTAAATTGTCGCATTTAAATTATGTGTTAGATGTACTAATACCTTATCCCATCCATCTAGAAAAATTGGTTCAAACTACTCGTTACTGGGGGAAAGACCCTTCCTATTTCCATTTATTACGACTCTTTCTTCACGAGTATGGGAATTGGGACCCCTTTCTTATTTCAAAGAGATTGAGTTCCATTTTTGCGAAAATGAATCCAAGATTTTTCTTATTCCTCTATAACTCTTATGTATATGAATACGAATCCGTCTTCTTTTTTCTTCGTAACCAATGCTCTCATTTACGATCAACATTTTATCGAGTCTTTCTTGAGCGAATATTTTTCTATGGAAAAATTGACTATTTTGCAGAAGTCATTTCTAATGGTTTTGGGGCCACCCTGTCCTTGTTCAAGGATTTTTTCACACATTATATTAGATATCAAGGCAAATCCATTCTGGCTTCAAAGAATCCCCCTCTTCTGATGAGGAAATGGAAATATTATCTTGTCATTTTACATCAATGTCATTTTGATGTATGGTTCCCACCAGAAATGATCTATATAAACTCATTATCCAAACATTCTCTTAACTTTTTGGGCTATCTTTCAAGTGTACGACTAAATCTTTCAGTAGTACGGAGCCAAATGCTAGAAATTGCATTTCTAATAGATAATCCTATGAATAACCTAGATACAGTAGTTCATATTATTCCTTTAATT